TCTAGTTGACTCCACTCTACCCTAACCAATCCTTTTTTCTCGTTTTTTGTAAATCCTTTCTTTTTAGAATTATCCCACATGGAGACAATCAATCTAAATGGACGAATTAAATTAAATTAATTAGTCCGAATCCTTGGCATAGAAATATCAATATTTGATTAATCTAAGTTCATGTAATTTATTATTTTCTTTTGTTCAATCGTTGAGAGGAAAAAGATCTTTTAGATCTCTTTCCTTTTTTTACAATTCCCGAATATCGTAATCTTTTTTTTTTCTATTACTCTTACTACCTAGATAGTATATACCTTCCTTATTTTTAGATTATTTGTATATTTATGTTCCCTAAGTGGATTATCTTGAGCCATGTATACATTGCCTTGGTCTAAGCTAAAAAAAAGACTATTTCGAAAACTAATCAATGATGACCCTCCATGGATTCGCCTATATAAGCCGCAGCTAAAGTTGCAAAAATAAGAGCTTGAATACCACTTGTAAATAATCCAAGGAACATAACAGGTATAGGAACTACTAAAGGTACTAAAGAAACAAGAACAACAACTACTAATTCATCAGCTAATATATTTCCGAAAAGTCGAAAACTAAGTGATAAGGGTTTTGTGAAATCTTCTAAGATGTTAATGGGTAAAAGGATTGGGGTTGGTTGAATATATTTACCGAAATAACTTAATCCTTTTTTGCTAAGACCCGCATAGAAATATGCTACTGATGTGAGTAAAGCTAAAGCAACAGTAGTATTTATATCATTTGTGGGTGCGGCTAACTCTCCGTGAGGTAACTGTATGATTTTCCAAGGTAAAAGAGCCCCTGACCAATTCGAAACAAAAATAAATAGAAACATAGTTCCAATAAAGGGAACCCATGGCCCATATTCTTCGCCAATCTGAGTTTTGCTCACGTCTCGAATGAATTCAAGGACATATTCGAAGAAATTCTGACCGTCAGTAGGAATGGTTTGTGGATTACGAACAGCTATAATGGCTGAACCTAATAAGATAGCAATTACAACCCAAGAAGTAATAAGTACTTGGGCATGTACTTGGAAACCTCCTATTTGCCAATACAAATGTTGGCCGACTTCCACACCAGATATATCGTATAACCCCTTTTGTGTGTTGATAGAACATAATAGAATATTCATATTGCCCTCTGAATAGAACTGTAAAAGAAATTATTTTGATTTGATTCGACTGTCTTTTTTTGACTTGCCTTGAGTTGTCTATTTTTGATACCAACTTATTACATTACAATATCCCTAGTTTTTTTTATCTCTTTTGTGCGATTCGCGAATAGTAACCAATTCCCTAAATCTATGGAGTTCCCCCAAAAATTGATTTATCTTATTCAAAATTGATTTATCTTATTATTAATCAAGAATTTCGTATAGAGCTAGAACGACCCTCAGAAATTGCAAATACTAATTTGTTAAGAATTAATCGGATTGAAGCTATAGCATCATCATTCGCTGGAATCGAAATATCTGCGAGATCCGGGTCACAATTTGTATCAATTAAACAAATAGTTGGAATTCCCAACGTGATACATTCTTGAAGAGCCCGATATTCTTCTTGCTGATCAACGATTATTACAATATCGGGTAACCCTGTCATATATTTAATCCCGCCCAGATATGTTTGCAAGTGAGATAATTGTCTCTTCAACATAGCGGCATCCCTTTTCGGAAGACGGTTGAGTCCCCCCGTCTTTTGTTCCGTTCTCAAGTCCCTGAACTTATGAAGTCTCGTTTCTGTAGTAGACCAATTTGTTAACATCCCCCCGAGCCATTTTTTATTCACATAATGACACCGAGCCCTTGTTGCAGCTCGGGCTACTGAATCCGCTGCTTTATTTTTGGTACCAACAATTAAGAATTGTTTTCCCCTACTTGCTGCACCAAAAACTAAATCACAAGCTTCTGATAAAAAACGAGCAGTTCTAGTAAGATTTATAATATGAATACCTTTACGTTTTGCAGAGATATAAGGTGCCATTCTAGGATTCCATTTCCTAGTACCATGACCAAAATGAACTCCTGCTTCCATCATCTCTTCCAAATGGATGTTCCAATATCTTCTTGTCATTTCTCCCCCCACTTCCTCGCTTTTTTTTAAGAAAAAAAAAGAGACGAGCTGAAATAGAAATAAATAATTGTTCCCATGGAACCTTATCCTCTACCTCTACCGGGGATTGACTGTTGATACACGATCCAAGCCATTAATTTTTTTCTAGTCGTTATTATCTTTATTATTACCAAATCAACGCGGATAGTTAACAAGATGACTCCACTTTTATGAATCATTAAATCCTAGAAATGCTTGTTCTGATGTATCATGTAAATTCGTTGAAATGCAAAAATCAAATAATTCTTTGTGGTGGAACAAAATATCTCTCATTTCCCCCTCGAAAAATTTTTTTTGGGGGGTTTCTAAAGGAATATTGTTATGTTGCCTCGAACGGTACGCTAATTCTCTGAATCCGGTAC